GCCCAATAATTCGTTGCTCCATGAATATGAAATAACCAATTTGTCCTCCAGAAACAGAAATGCCTGATCCGTAGAAATGAAGAGAAAGAGTCAATTTTTTCTCTATCCATGTTTTTCTCATTCGTTCTGATTTTTCTAACGATCTAGATTAATGATACTTAATCTTAATTAAGTATCATTAAAATAAAAATAGTTCTTTTTCTCATTGAAAAATTGATTATCTATTTTTTTGGCAATAAAATAACCACTCGTTACTAGTAATCCGTGTCGCTCTCACTATATTCCATATCCATGTGGATATTCAGTATATCATTCGTGTTTCTGTTACAACACAACGAATAGAATGTTCTTATCTTATCAAACTAGTAAGAATATGTATGCCATACACCTTGCTGGGATTGTAGTTCAATCGGTCAGAGCACCGCCCTGTCAAGGCGGAAGCTGCGGGTTCGAGCCCCGTCAGTCCCGAACTAGGATCCGATGAATTTATCAATTCATCTCCCCATTTTCTGTGAAAGGGGGGACAGGTAGCAAGATCTAATCCCCAGTGGGGATCCTTATTTCTTTTGTTTTTCGTTTCGCATTTATCATCAGACAAGTACGGGAATTTCAATTTCTTTCACTAATACCGATTGATAAGGGGAGACATATGTAAGTTGGTACAATCGGTGGCATTACTATATTCAGTATTTTAATAGATACCATACTCGTCTGACTTTCTTTTTCAATTGTTCTTGAACAATGAAATGGAATAGAGTTCCCCTATTTTTACCGGGAGTACATACACAAATTGTATTCGTTTATTGTACGATACACAATGAACTTAACATAATTACCTCGACTTTGTTTGTGTATCCTCAATGACTAATTGGAAACAATCTATCTATTCTCATGCAAATTGCACACTGAATTTTTGATGTATGCGTTCTAGTCTCAATCCAAGAAAGAAGAAGAGATACTATACTAATAAAATAAAAGACCAAGCAAGGCCCCTTTTTAGTAAATTTGTTGGAATATTAGATCTTTTCCACTTAACACCCGTCCTTTTTTCCATCTCACTTCTACTGTTTGGATCTGTGTGACCCATAGAATACCGGTCATATAATATCTCATAATTGTATGTATAAGTATAAGGAAAGAGAGTTGTATAAGGAAGACAAAGACAGTAGGTTATGGAAAAGAAAAAAAAGTGGAAAAAAGGATGAAAAATTCAATGGAATTCCTGATCCAATAAAGAATCCCATTTCGGATTTAGTATGGATAAAATAAAAGATTTTCTTATGTTATACTATTCAATTCTCGACGATGAATCGATTTGATAGATCAGATATTGTTATTCATAATATTGATCCGATTCAGTATCATCAGAATTCAATTCATCCCATTGAATTGACAGGAGTAAAATTTCTTATCTCTATGGGATTAGATCCCGAGTTATTGCGAAGTAAAAAAAACAATGAGATTATGGAAGTCAATATTCTCGCATTTATTGCTACTGCACTGTTCATTCTAGTTCCTACTGCTTTTTTACTTATCATCTACGTAAAAACAGTCAGTCAAAATGATTAATTTAACTGAAACTTGGTTGGATTATTAGTTCTTATCAATGATTGAAGAAATAAAAGAAAGGGATTAAAACTCCAAGTTTTAAATGAAATGATTTGGCTGGAATCATAAGTATCTGAGATAGTGTGGTAGAAAGAACTATATTATATATAGTTCTTTCTACCACACTAGATAGTATTGTATATTTTTATCATATAAATTTATTATCATATAAATAGTATGATCATATAAATTTTATCATATAAAGTTGTATACAAATATGGTTTTATATAGATATAGATCAATTTACAATATGTATATGTATTAGATGTACATCTAATACATATACATCGAAATAGCAGTCTAATTCTATTTCTTTTTTTTCGCTACATCTACTTGTATGGGTTTCGATCAATCCAAAATAATCCAAGGCCAACTCTTCTAATTCCTAGGCTTCTTATAACTTATAACTTAATATATAGATTTATATTAATAACTAGATTTATATATAATATATATTTATTTATATATAATAAACTAAATATATATATATATAAGTCCCGAGATCCATCCAAAGAATTAATGGAGGAAAAATAGTATGGGTATGGGCATATATTAACTATATAAACTAAAAATAAAAATAAAAGAAAACGAAACCAAGGAATCTTTTTTTTTTTTAGTTTCGCAAAACGATCAATTAAACGATTGATACAATTCGATCACTCAATCGATTATTCAATTAGTAGTACCCCTAGAGTCCACTTCTTCCCCATACTACGAGTGAGAGGGAAAATGTAAAGACTACCATTAAAGCAGCCCAAGTGAGACTTACTATATCCATGTGAATTATGTCTCCTATCTCTATGAAGGAATTATTTCATTATTGATTATTGATCAATAATCATAGTGGAATCAATGGTGCAGAGTCAAAAGAAAATAGGATTCTGACTTAAGGCTATTGATGAACTAATCCAATGAATCCACTCGTAACAAGTTCCTATATTATAAAATTTCTGGTAGAATCGGGAAGCATTAAGCACAAATACGATACACACACCTTTTATTTGGAAATAGCAAAGGAATGCTCCTAATGGAACATGTAGAAATAGTAAGACCTATTGTTTGTTACCTTTCTTTCATAAGCAAAAGACGTCAAAATATACCATCAAGATAGATAACCATCTATCAGATACCTCTATTTTATTTGATCTAAGGCTTACTTCTTTCTGTGAAAGAATGGAATGGTAAGACACCACCACCATTATTACATACATTCTTTTTTTTTGTAATCCCCTACACGGGCAAAGAATTTTTTTTTTCAACTTTTCTTTTTACTCTATAAATAAGAGCCGCCCAACCATGTTGATTGAATGTTTGAGTACTCAAAGCCTCTCGTGAGTCTGGATACAAAGTATCTTCAGTCCTTTCCACAACTTCTAAATTGATTTCCCATCAGCCTATTCTATTCAATCTAATTCCAGACAGAGTCAGTAGACACTATTTTAGTATTTAGTATAGGTAGTGTAAGATAATTAGGAAGTCTTGATAGTCTTTCGTATAATCTCTTCTTCAATCCTAGGAGCAAAAATGGAGTGTCCTTTAGGAACCTTTGGATACTAAGATTTCCGACCTCTTACTTTCGTAGTTCTGAATCCCAGAATTGACTCTCACTATTTATTTGATTCAATTGATATCATAAATCAAATAAATGTCCGAATCAATCATTAATAAGTAAGGGTTACTTCATACCTATTGGTACCGGTTTGGACCGGTACCCAGAACCCAGATTTTGAGAAAAAAAAAATTTTACAGTTTTTTTTTTTTTATAGAATTATGGATTCTAAAAATCAAGTATCGACAGGCCTAGTCGTTTGCCTCTGCTTCTTGCGGGGCAAGAATTTGTCGAGTTAGATCAGCAGAATAAGAAATTTCAAGTCTTTTGTTGATCAGGCGACACCCGGATTTGAACTGGGGATAAAGGATTTGCAGTCCCCCGCCTTACCACTTGGCCATGCCGCCAAATCTGATCCAAAATGGACAATATTTTTATCCATCCATATTCTATTACTAATTTTTTTTTGATCTTGAATCCCATTGTACTTATCCCTTTTCAAAAATTAATCCCTATTTTTTATTGGATCCAGTTTAGATTATTCTCTTCGATTGATTGTATCTCAAAAGACACACTGCTTAAAAACTTCCCTTCTCCTTCTATTGAAAAGAGAAAAAATAGATTTCCGGTCACAGACCGAAAAATTCAGGGCAAATTGGAACCATTAACTATTTTTACTTTAGAATTAGTGAACGGTTCTTAAATTTGTATCTCAAATTGTGTTTCTTTAATGGTATAACAAAATCAAATTGATTTACGACTAATCAGTATCAATTATTTTCAATAATCAATCCTTTTCAATTTCAATTATAACAAAATATATGTGTATATGTAAACCCCAGAACAGAAATTGTTACACAGATACCGAATTGGGTCTTTCTCTTATGTACATATCCCTATAGAGAATTATCGTGCTTAAATTTTTCATTGAATATTTTGAATAGAAAATAGGAATTATGATATAGTGCGACCTGACTTCTGTTGCCACAAGTAAAATTACGATAAAAGATGCGATATGCGGATAGGTATATCGGCATGTACTTAATAAATACTACTCCTATTACTATTACGCAATTCAATCGTATTCTATCTATAAATTCTACTACCAAAAAGAATCCGCGAATTCTTTTTTGAACATTAAAGTGTGCTAAAAAAAGGAAATTCTATACTGCTCCTGATTATTCTGTCTTTATCTCATTCATAAAGAGCAGATTTAATCCTGAATCTATTTATTTTTTTGGTACCCAATCTGATCGTAATATCATAATAATAGGTAGAAATTGGATCAATTTTTATATTCTATACAAGACTCCATAAGTGGAAGTGATAGAATTTTTTTTCCAGGAATGTTTTATCAATTCATTTCCATTTGTACTTGTCGCAAATTCGAACTTGCGTCGAAAATGCTCTTCATTCCTCCGTCTCGTTTCCGTTCATACGTATGAAATACATTACATTACATATATGGAGTTGGCTGAAATTTCATGTGATTCAGTAAACAGAATATACATTCCATCATTGCTAGATCGATCCGTATGGTTCGATAAATAGTGAGTCAATAATGGGATTTTTTCGATAAACAGGAAACTTAAGATTAAGATGCTCCGGAATGGAAATGAGGGAATGTCCACAATACCTGGATTTAGTCAGATTCAATTTGAGGGATTTTGTAGATTCATTAATCAGGGCTTGACGGAAGAATTTCATAAATTTCCAAAAATTGAAGATCAAGAAATTGAATTTAAATTATTTGTGGAAACATATAAATTGGTAGAACCCTTGATAAAAGAAAGAGATGCTGTGTATGAATCACTCACATATTCTTCTGAATTATATGTACCCG